AACTACTTATATTAAATTAAGTAGTTGTTAGTCTAGTACCGTATCCCTTCCTATCTTATCCTTTGCGCTCGACTCAAAAAAAAAAAACGAATGCTTCGGGGGCGAAAATCAAACTTCCCAAGAGGGTCCCCTAAACCAGGGATTCACCGAGATAAACAAGAGAAAATTGCTTTTAATTTTAAAGGGGAATAGACTGTGCCTTTCTTTGCATTTCTTTTTTCTTTTCTGCCTGATGAATAAAAAAAAGGATTGGATATAGCTCTCTACATATCTAGAGCTTTCTACCATATCTATAGCTCTCTACCATATCTATACAAATAGAATAGTCCATTTATTTATATGGACTGCTAAGTGCGGAGACGGGAATCGAACCCGTGACCTCAAGGTTATGAGCCTCGTGAGCTACCAAACTGCTCTACTCCGCTCTGTAGGGCCAAAAACTGGTGGACGAAAAAGGTTGAATACAAGTCTCTACCATGTCTAGACAAATAGAATAGTCTTTTTATACAGAATGGAGCGGGTAGCGGGAATCGAACCCGCATCGTTAGCTTGGAAGGCTAGGGGTTATAGTCGACGTTGGTTGATTATTTTGAACGTCTCTAATTCAAAACCGAACATGAAATTTTGATTTCATTCGGCTCCTTTATGGCTATTCTCACCACTTAACATCTATGTTAGCTTTTCTGTCTGAATGGAACCAAAGCTCTCTGCTTTCTAGATGATCCCTATAGAGTAGGAGATAGAAATTCTCCTAAATATCTACTTACTTCGTTCCCTAATTTCATTCAAGGGATCGTGAGGAAAAGAGTTGGGTTTCCACCGAGCTGAAACAATATCCTGATGGTTCTAGTAAACCAAAACTATCGTTTTTTAGCTATTGGGCTTCCATTTCTTTTTTAACTAAAAGAAGATTTAGTTACGATTGGAAATAAACTTTTTTGTATCTTCATCCATAGATCCTTTACTCATATTTATTCAATTGGAATACTTAATCCAATGCAAAATTATGCTTCGCGCCTCTGTACTCATAATCAAATTTGTATTTTGCATGCAAATTTAATTAGTCTTTGGATACTAATCGCGAGAATGTATATTCTTCCTCAATATGCTATTGAGAGGAAAAGGATTAAACCCTTTATAAGAACTAAAGTTTTCATCGGAATATGAATAAAAAAAAACTTAAGGATGCCTTAAGTATATCATTTCAAATTCAGTTATTAATAGAACGAATCACACTTTTACCACTAAACTATACCCGCTACATGTAGATTATGATACCAACACTACCCTTTGTCAAGGGTAGCCATTCGAGGAGGAAGCTAATCCACCTACGGAGAAAAGCGAGCAGTTGTCAATCGCAGGCCTTTAATTTAGGATTTAGATGGCCCCTCTCTAGTCTGTAAAAGAAATCTCTTCTTACCATGCCACTAGCTTATAAACCAAATGTATGCATTTCGATTAGGATCGTATTCTTCGTATTCTATAGTTTGATTATTCCTACAATATACACTAAGAGATATAGGCGACAGTACCCATCAATCCCTTTCTTCCTTTTCTTTTTTGTTAGGCAGGCTGTAGAATAATTTTTATACTCTGCAGTAAAAATTCGATTGCTCACTTTTTAGAATAAAATTGTTGATAAAACTCCAATATAGTTTGTTCAAAATACACCTTTTGGATAATATTCAAGTACTATTTCCAAAGGGTACCCGTTGGAAATTGCTGCAACAAATCCGTCCAAAACTATAAAATGGAAAAGTTTTGAACTCAAAGGTTTTTCCAAGGAATGCCTGTGAAAAATTGTTTCAATTTCGCGCCAAAACAGATAAGAAGTATATCACTGAAAATTAATACACTACCCAGCCATATGGGTATATGAAGAGGGCGAATTCCTTTATACCCCCAAATTAGAATTAAGGAAAATAAAACATAAATGCAGAAAGTTCTCATCATAAGATCAGCCAATAGAAGAAAAAAGTCCTAATTCTGCAGAACATTCTGAGCACGTGAAAAGTGAATAGGCTAAAGATAAAAAAAACAAAGTCTACCATTTTTTTAACAGCAGTTCTTATTGCCCCTTTGGCCTTTTTGTTTTGAACAATAAACTTCTATATCTCAATATAGAAAATAAAATATATACATATATGTATATATGTATATATTATGTACATTAATATATACATATATTTTGTACATTATGCAGTAGATCTATAATGGTAAATGAAAGTGGCTCATTTTTGAATAAAAAGCCCTTTTAACTCAGTGGTAGAGTAATGCCATGGTAAGGCATAAGTCATCGGTTCAAATCCGATAAAGGGCTTTTCCCTTAGTGGTAGAGTAATGCCACGGAAAGACCGAAGTCATTGGTTCGAATCCGATAGAGTACTTTTCTACTAAATTCATTCACTTTTTTTCTTTTTTTTTTTTAATGTCTCTGTTTTTTATTGAATTTTATGACTTCGTTTAGTATGAGATGCCCATATTTTTGGTCTGAACACTAAACGAAGCACAGAGTTTAAATTGCAAAAAATAAATGAAATTGGACCCTTTTTCCTGTTAGAGCAATCAAATCAATATTCGTACTGAACTAATCTAGAATCCTTTTTATTAATCGATTCTTCTTTACTTTAAAAGAAAAGTAAAAGGAATTGCCCTAAAAAGCAGGGGATGATCCGTGAATTAACCTAACCAACAACTAAAAAAAATCCTACGAAAGGATAATAGAAAAGTAGGAAAGACTCTTTGCTTTGATCTATTTATACTCTTTGATTCGAGTATATTGACAATTCCAAAAAACTGCTCATACTATCATTATACTATAATGACGAGTGGTTCTATATAGCACTATCGTCTAGTGATGCCCCTATCGTCTAGTGGTTCAGGACATCTCTCTTTCAAGGAGGCAGCGGGGATTCGACTTCCCCTGGGGGTAGGGAGTATTATAAAAAGAGGTTAATCATAGATTATCAAAAACCCTAGAATAAATTCTTCCTGGGTCGATGCCCGAGCGGTTAATGGGGACGGACTGTAAATTCGTTGACGATATGTCTACGCTGGTTCAAATCCAGCTCGGCCCAAAAATCTAGGGCTTCGTGAATATGAACTAAATTATTTTTTTTTCTTCCATAAAAAAAATATCTGATCCATAGAAATAAAGGATAAAGAGAAAAGAGGGGGAAAATTTCTTTCTAAGCCATATCTCTCTGATTCTTTTCTTACAAAGAAAACCTTTTTCTTATTGAAAAGTGGATTATCAGTTGTTTTTAGGGATAAAAAATCGCGGCATACTAGTTATGCCACTCTCACTATACCCACATATCCTATGTGGGTGTAGTAGTATATGATTCATCTATTTCTTAGAGTACGACAGACGAATCTTCTTAGGGTTCTATTTTGAAATAGGTATGCCATACACCCCGCAGGGATTGTAGTTCAATTGGTTAGAGCACCGCCCTGTCAAGGCGGAAGCTGCGGGTTCGAGCCCCGTCAGTCCCGAACTAGGGTTCAATGAATGGAAAAATTCATCTTTCCTTTTTTTTTTCATCAAGAATTTCCCGGAAAGGGGGGGGGCAGAAGGCAAGATCAAATATCTAAGGAGAATCCTTACTTTACTTTTTTTATGAATCTGCTCTCATCTTTAGACCCCAAAAGCAGATATTGACAGTAACCTAATAAAATAAAAACCAAGCAAACGCTCTTTTTCCTAAATTTAAATATTGGATCTTTTTTATTTAAGATCCTCTTTTCTCCATCTCATTTCTACTTCTACTGCTTATTTGGATGTTTATGTGACCCATAGAAAGTCGGTTATATAATACATACATACATAATTGTATGTATAACTATAAGAAAAAGGAAGGGAAATTGGATAAGAAAGATTCTTGGCTCTACATATATATAGAAAAGCAAAAGTAAAAAAGGATGAAAAATAGAGGGGTTCCGAATCCAATCAAAAAACCTATTTTGGTCTTAGTATGGATAAGGGATCTTCCTATGTTATATTATTCCACTATCAACCATGAATTGATTTGATAGATGCTATATTCATAATATTGAATTGATTCAGTATTATCAGAATGCAAGTCCTCTACAGGGATACCCCCCTTTCCTCTCCATGGGATTACATCCCGAGTTATTGTGAAAAAAAGAAAATAAAGAGGTTATGGAAGTCAATATTCTCGCATTTATTGCTACTGCATTGTTCATTCTAGTTCCTACTGCCTTTTTACTTATTATTTATGTAAAAACAGCCAGCCAAAATGATTAATTGGAATTCCAATTAATCATTGAAGAAATGAAAAAGGGATTAAAGAAAAAAAATCCAAGTCTTAAATGAAAGGATCTGGTTGGAATCCTAAAGTGTGGTAGAAAGAACTACATATAGTTTTTTCTACGACACTTTAGATTCTTTCTATTATATTATCTTGAATCTACATAGAATAGATTAGTAGATTGAAATAGTAATCTAATTCAACTTCTTTTTTCACTGCATCCACTTAATTTCAAGCAAGTCAAAATCCAAAAAATCGAAGAAATTCTTCATTGAAAGAATCCATGGAGAGGGAGAAAAATAATACGAGAATAGACTATAATAAAAGAAAAAAGTAAATAAAAGGAAAAAACCTGCGAATCTTTCATACTTAAAAATGACGCGAGATGCTTCACGTGAGATCCTTCAAAAAAAAAGAAAAAAAATTTCTAAGAATAAGAAAAGAGTATAAATGGAAAATGTGCGATATGCTGTGAATAGCTTCGTGTAAGAAAATCTAATTTTCTTATGTAAAGAACTTTATTTTTACTCGTCACTTCTAGTAGAAATTCTTAATTACTATAATTGCTCTTTCTATTCTATTTCTTTCTATTTCTATTATAGTAGAATGAAACATAGTAGAATAGAACGACTCTTTCTTAAAAGAGTTTTTTACAAGAGTGAAACAAAACTAAGGAAAAAGAGAATAAATAAAGTTTGGCAAAATGATTAATACAAAATAAAATGATCAATTAAAGAAAAGAGTTGATACTACAATTCGACTACTCAATCAATTAGTAGTATCCCTAGAGTCCACTTCTCCCCCATACTACTAGCGAAAGAGAAAATGTAAAGACTACCATTAAAGCAGCCCAAGCGAGACTTACTATATCCATGTAAATTATGTCTCCTATTTCTATGAAGGAATTATTCTACTATTGATCAATAATCATAGTGGAATTAAGGGTACAGAGTCAAAATTCTGCTCTAAGACTATGGATGAAACAGTTAAAGGAATTTACTCCTATCAAATTCTTATATGATTTCTGGTAGAATTTGAGAGTATTAAGTATAAATATGATACCTATACCTTTTCCTTAAAAAAGAAAGAGTGTGAGAATGTCCTGAATAGAAGACGCGGGAATAGAGATATTTTTTCTTCCTTTTGTTACCTTTTTTATAAGCAAAGGACGTCAGAATATACCATACCATAAAATTAGGATAGATAAATATTTATTGGATACCTACTTTACCCATGTTTATTTTTGACCTAAACCCTACTGCCCCACTTTCTCTCTTTCTATGAAAGAGTGAGGAGACCTTATCCACTCCACAACTCCAAAATTAATTTTAGATCAGCCTATTCAATCTGATTCTCGACAGAATCTGTAACCTTTACTTTATTTAGTGTATGTAGGTAGCATAAGATGTACGAAGTATATTGGTATTTCTTGGCAAAGTCCCTTCTTCAATGTTAGATTGAAAAAGGACTTAGGGACCTTTGGAAGTTTTAAATTCCCGAATCAATTCCAATTAATAAAAGAATAAGGAAACGCTACCTCATCTCTGTTGGTAGCTCCCCCTTTGGGCCACTGCCGCCAAAACAAAGCCTCATTTGAGGATAGAACTATGGTATGGATTCTCAAAATCCAGTATGGCCAGACCTAGTTACTCTCTTGCCCCAACTTATGGGGGTACGAAATTTTTGAGTTTGATTAGTACTATAATCCTAAGTATTTTATTGATCAGGCGGCACCCAGATTTGAACTGGGGATAAAGGATTTGCAGTCCCCTGCCTTACCACTTGGCCATGCCGCCAAAAAATCCGATCTAAAATCGAGAAAAGAACAAGTATTCATCCATATTTTCTTACTAAAACCCCTTTTTTTTTCTATTCTATTGAGATGGCAAAGGATAATTTTCTTTCTATTCTATTCTATTGAAATGGCATAGGAGCAAAAGTGGATTTCCAGTCACAGACTGCAAAATTCAGAACAAATTGGAACCATTAACTAGAATTTTTTTTTGAATTACAGTAGTAAACGACTCTAAAATCGGTATTCTCTCCTTTAATGGCATAATGGAATAAAAGTTTCCCTAATCTGTATATAGGGAAACTCCAGGTCCGAACAGCATTATTATCTACGGATCCCCCTTATGTACATATCCCTACGGGGAATCGTGCTTTAATTTTTCATTGCATTAAATATCGTGAATAAAAAGAGGAAATTTGCTCTGATATAGATTATGGCCTTCTTTTATTGGCCCACACAAGTGAAATTACGATAAAAGAAAGGATATGTGAATAGGTGGATAACTAGATTAGCAAGTACTTAAAAAAGTAAGTACTTTATTTTAGGATTCTACAACGAAATCCTTTATTTTTTAGCAATTCGTATTACTACGAAACAAAAAATAACCTTCAAATTCTTTTTGAAAATAAAACTAAGCATACTATTCTAAATTCTAAATCGAACTAAAGTAAAACTTTCTAGTTCTTATAAATTATTATATTATGGCTTTATTTCTTTCATGGAAAGGAGATAAAACGAGAAATCTTTGCTATCCAATCTGATTAGAATACCATAAAGTTTAAGTGGCAGAATTTTTTTCTAGGACTTTTTTATCAATTCATTTAAATTCCATTTCTATCCCTGCCAAAGTCGAATTTTCGTCAAAATTATCTTTATTCATATGTATGAAATACATATATGAAATACGTATGTGGAGTTCCCTAGAATTTCATGTGATTCAGTAAACAGAATATAGATTCCATGATTGCTAGATTGATCCGTAGGGATTGATAAAGAGTGAGCTGATAATGGAATTTTTCTTCGATAAATAGGAAACTTAAGATTAAGATGCTCCGGAATGGAAATGAGGGAATGTCCACAATACCCGGATTTAGTCAGATCCAATTCGAGGGATTTTGTAGGTTCATTAATCAAGGCTTGGCAGAAGAACTTGAGAAGTTTCCAACAATTAAAGATCCAGATCACGAAATTGCATTTCAATTATTTGCGAAAGGATATCAATTGCTAGAACCCTCGATAAAAGAAAAGGATGCTGTGTATGAATCACTTACTTATTCTTCTGAATTATATGTATCTGCGAGATTAATTTTTGGTTTCGATGTGCAAAAGCAAACCATTTCTATTGGAAACATTCCTATAATGAATTCCTTAGGAACCTTTATAATAAATGGAATATACCGAATTGTGATCAATCAAATATTGCTAAGTCCTGGTATTTACTACCGCTCCGAATTAGACCACAAGGGAATTTCTATATACACCGGGACTATAATATCAGATTGGGGAGGAAGATCGGAATTAGCAATTGATAAAAAAGAAAGGATATGGGCTCGCGTGAGTAGAAAACAAAAGATATCTATTTTAGTTCTATCATCAGCTATGGGTTCGAATCTAAGAGAAATTTTAGATAATGTTTCCTACCCCGAAATTTTCTTGTCTTTCCCGAATGCTAAGGAGAAAAAGAGGATTGAGTCAAAAGAAAAAGCTATTTTGGAGTTTTATCAACAATTTGCTTGTGTAGGTGGGGACCTGGTATTTTCGGAGTCCTTATGTGAGGAATTACAAAAGAAATTTTTTCAACAAAAATGTGAATTAGGAAGAGTTGGTCGACGAAATATGAATCGGAGACTGAATCTTAATATACCTCAGAACAATACATTCTTGTTACCACGAGATGTATTGGCTGCTACGGATCATTTAATTGGAATGAAATTTGGAACGGGTATACTTGACGATGACGATATGAATCACTTGAAAAATAAACGTATTCGTTCGGTTGCGGATCTGTTACAAGATCAATTCGGACTGGCTCTTGGCCGTTTACAACATGCGATTCAAAAAACTATCCGTAGAGTATTCATACGTCAATCGAAACCGACTCCACAAACTTTGGTAACTCCAACTTCAACTTCGATTTTATTAATAACTACTTATGAGACCTTTTTTGGCACATACCCCTTATCTCAAGTTTTTGACCAAACCAATCCATTGACACAAACGGTTCATGGGCGAAAAGTGAGTTGTTTGGGTCCTGGAGGATTGACGGGGAGAACTGCAAGTTTTCGGAGCCGAGATATTCATCCGAGTCACTATGGGCGTATTTGTCCAATTGACACGTCCGAAGGCATCAATGTTGGACTTACTGGATCCTTAGCTATTCATGCGAGAATTGATCACTGGTGGGGATCTATAGAGAGTCCGTTTTATGAAATATCTGAGAAAGCAAAAGAAAAAAAAGAGAGACAGGTGGTTTATTTATCACCAAATAGAGATGAATATTATATGATAGCAGCAGGAAATTCTTTGTCCTTGAATCAGGGTATTCAGGAAGAACAAGTTGTTCCAGCTAGATACCGTCAAGAATTCCTGACTATTGCATGGGAACAGATTCATGTTAGAAGTATTTTTCCTTTCCAATATTTTTCTATTGGAGGTTCTCTCATTCCTTTTATTGAGCATAATGATGCGAATCGGGCTTTAATGAGTTCTAATATGCAGCGCCAAGCAGTTCCACTTTCTCGGTCCGAGAAGTGCATTGTTGGAACTGGATTGGAACGCCAAACAGCTCTAGATTCGAGGGTTTCCATTATAGCCGAACGTGCGGGAAAGATCATTTCTAGTGATAGTCACAAGATCCTTTTATCAAGTAGTGGGAAGACTGTAAGTATTCCTCTAGTTGCCCATCGGCGCTCTAACAAAAATACTTGTATGCACCAAAAACCTCGGGTTCCGAGGGGTAAATCCATTAAAAAAGGGCAAATTTTAGCGGAGGGAGCAGCTACAGTTGGTGGGGAACTTGCTTTAGGAAAAAACGTTTTAGTAGCTTATATGCCGTGGGAGGGTTACAATTTTGAAGACGCAGTACTAATTAGCGAACGTTTGGTATATGAGGATATTTATACTTCTTTTCACATCCGAAAATATGAAATTCAGACGGATACGACAAGCCAAGGCTCCGCTGAAAAAATCACTAAAGAAATACCACATCTAGAAGAACATTTACTCCGCAATTTGGACAGAAATGGAGTTGTGAGGTTGGGATCCTGGGTAGAAACAGGCGATATTTTAGTAGGTAAATTAACGCCTCAGATAGCGAGCGAATCCTCATATATCGCGGAAGCTGGATTATTACGGGCCATTTTTGGTCTTGAGGTATCCACTTCAAAAGAAACTTCTCTCAAACTACCTATAGGTGGAAGAGGGCGCGTTATCGATGTGAAATGGATCCAGAGGGACCCCCTCGACATAATGGTTCGTGTATATATTTTACAGAAACGTGAAATCAAAGTTGGGGATAAAGTAGCAGGAAGACACGGGAATAAGGGGATCATTTCCAAAATTTTGCCTAGGCAAGATATGCCCTATTTGCAAGATGGGACACCTGTTGATATGGTCTTCAATCCCCTAGGAGTACCCTCACGAATGAATGTGGGACAAATATTTGAAAGCTCGCTCGGATTAGCAGGGGATCTGCTAAAGAAACATTATAGAATAGCACCCTTTGATGAGAGATATGAGCAAGAGGCTTCAAGAAAACTTGTGTTTTCGGAATTATATGAAGCCAGTAAACAAACACAAAATCCATGGGTATTTGAACCCGAGTACCCAGGAAAAAGCAGAATATTTGATGGAAGAACAGGAGATCCCTTCGAACAACCTGTTCTAATAGGGAAGTCCTATATTTTAAAATTAATTCATCAAGTTGATGAGAAAATCCATGGACGTTCTACTGGGCCCTACTCACTTGTTACCCAACAACCCGTTAGAGGAAGAGCCAAACAAGGGGGACAACGAGTAGGAGAAATGGAAGTTTGGGCTTTAGAAGGATTTGGTGTTGCTCATATTTTACAAGAGATACTTACTTATAAATCTGATCATCTTATAGCTCGCCAAGAAATACTTAATGCTACGATCTGGGGAAAAAGAGTGCCTAATCACGAGGATCCTCCAGAATCTTTTCGAGTGCTCGTTCGAGAACTACGATCTTTGGCTCTAGAACTGAACCATTTCCTTGTATCTGAGAAGAACTTTCAGGTTAATAGGGAGGATGTTTGATCAGAATAAATATAAATTCTTTTCTTATTTCTATTTTATGATTGACCAATATAAACATAAACAACTTCAAATTGGACTCGTTTCCCCTCAACAAATAAAGGCTTGGGCTAACAAAATCCTACCTAATGGAGAAGTCGTTGGCGAAGTCACAAGGCCCTCCACTTTTCATTATAAAACCGATAAACCAGAAAAAGATGGATTGTTTTGCGAAAGAATCTTTGGACCCATAAAAAGTGGAATTTGTGCTTGTGGAAATTCTCGAGCGAGCGTAGCTGAAAATGAAGACGAAAGATTTTGTCAAAAATGCGGGGTAGAATTTGTTGATTCTCGGATACGAAGATATCAAATGGGATACATCAAATTGGCATGTCCAGTGACTCATGTGTGGTATTTGAAAGGTCTTCCTAGTTATATCGCGAATCTTTTAGATAAACCCCTTAAGAAATTGGAAGGCCTAGTATACGGCGATTTCTCTTTTGCTAGGCCCAGCGCTAAAAAACCTACTTTCTTACGATTACGAGGTTTATTCGAAGATGAAATTGCATCCTGTAACCACAGCATTTCTCCCTTTTTTTCTACCCCAGGCTTTGCAACATTTCGAAATCGGGAAATTGCGACAGGAGCAGGTGCTATTAGAGAACAATTAGCGGATTTGGATTTGCGAATTATTATAGAGAATTCCTTGGTTGAATGGAAGGAATTAGAAGACGAGGGGTATAGTGGAGATGAATGGGAAGATAGAAAAAGACGAATAAGAAAAGTTTTTTTAATTAGACGAATGCAATTGGCGAAACATTTTATTCAAACAAATGTAGAACCAGAATGGATGGTTTTGTGCTTATTACCGGTTCTTCCTCCCGAATTGAGACCCATTGTTTATAGGTCTGGGGATAAAGTAGTGACTTCGGATATTAATGAACTTTATAAGAGAGTTATCCGTCGGAACAACAACCTTGCCTATCTATTAAAAAGAAGTGAATTAGCGCCAGCAGATTTAGTAATGTGCCAGGAAAAATTGGTACAAGAAGCCGTGGATACACTTCTTGATAGTGGGTCTCGCGGGCAACCGACGAGGGATGGTCACAATAAAGTATACAAGTCACTTTCAGATGTAATTGAGGGTAAAGAGGGGAGGTTTCGCGAGACTCTGCTTGGGAAACGGGTCGATTACTCGGGGCGTTCTGTCATTGTTGTGGGTCCTTCGCTTTCATTACATCAATGTGGATTACCTTTAGAGATAGCAATAAAGCTTTTTCAGCTATTTGTAATTCGCGATTTAATCACGAAACGTGCTACTTCTAATGTCAGGATTGCTAAAAGGAAAATTTGGGAAAAGGAACCCATTGTATGGGAAATACTTCAAGAAGTTATGCGGGGGCATCCCGTACTGTTGAACAGAGCACCTACCCTGCATAGATTAGGCATACAGGCCTTCCAACCCACTTTAGTAGAGGGGCGTACTATTTGTTTACATCCATTAGTGTGTAAGGGTTTCAATGCGGACTTTGATGGGGATCAAATGGCTGTTCATCTACCTTTATCCTTGGAAGCTCAAGCAGAAGCCCGTTTACTTATGTTTTCTCATATGAATCTCCTGTCTCCCGCTATTGGGGATCCTATTTGCGTGCCAACCCAAGACATGCTTATCGGACTTTATGTATTAACGATTGGAAATCGTCGAGGTATTTGTGCAAATAGATATAATAGTTGCGGAAACTATCCAAATAAAAAAGTAAACTACAATAATAATTATTATACGAAAGATAAAGAACCCCATTTTTCTAGTTCCTATGATGCACTGGGAGCTTATAGACAGAAACGAATCGGTTTAAACAGTCCCTTGTGGCTCCGATGGAAACTAGATCAACGTGTCATTGGATCAAGAGAAGTTCCGATTGAAGTTCAATATGAATCTTTTGGGACTTATCATGAGATTTATGCCCACTATCTAATAGTCGGAAATAGAAAAAAAGAAACCCGTTCTATATACATTCGAACCACTCTTGGTCATATTTCTTTTTATAGAGAAATAGAGGAAGCCATACAAGGATTTAGTCGGGCCTATTCATACACTATCTAAATCTAAACAAGGAAGTTAGATTCGGCGATGCCCCTTTCGGGGGGCATTCCGATTTCGCTAGTACCATCCTTTTTGCCACGCAAATTCAGATTGAGATTGAGGGAAGGGGGTAAATTAAGTTTTCGAATCACTGACTCAGGCCTATTGTCGAATCCTACTCAGCAATTGTCGAATCCTACTCAGTCAAGTCAAAAAAGGGGGTACTTATGTATGGCGGAACGGGCCAACCTGGTCTTTCATAATAAAGAGATAGACGGAACTGCTATGAAACGACTTATTAGCAGATTAATAGATCATTTTGGAATGGGATATACATCCCATATACTGGATCAAATAAAGGCTCTGGGCTTCCATCAAGCCACTACTACATCAATTTCTTTAGGAATCGAGGATCTTTTAACAATACCCTCTAAAGGATGGTTAGTTCAAGATGCGGAACAACAGAGTTTTCTTTTGGAGAAACACTATTATTATGGGGCTGTACACGCAGTAGAAAAATTACGCCAATCTGTTGAAATATGGTATGCTACAAGTGAATATTTGAAACAAGAAATGAATTCGAATTTTCGGATAACGGATCCTTCTAATCCAGTCTATCTAATGTCTTTTTCAGGAGCCAGAGGAAATGCATCCCAGGTACACCAATTAGTAGGGATGAGAGGGTTAATGGCGGATCCTCAAGGACAAATGATTGATTTACCTATTCAAAGCAATTTACGCGAGGGACTTTCTTTGACAGAATATATAATTTCCTGCTACGGAGCCCGCAAAGGGGTTGTAGATACTGCTGTACGAACAGCGGATGCTGGATATCTTACACGCAGACTTGTTGAAGTAGTTCAACATATTATTGTGCGTAGAAGAGATTGCGGTACTATCCGAGGTATTTCTGTGAGTCCTCAAAATGGGATGACAGAAAAACTTTTTGTCCAAACACTAATTGGTCGTGTATTAGCAGACGATATATATATTGGTTCACGATGCATTGCTGCTCGAAATCAAGATATTGGAATTGGATTAGTCAATCGATTCATAACTGCCTTTCGATCACAACCGTTTCGGGCACAACCAATATATATTAGAACCCCTTTTACTTGCCGGAGCACATCTTGGATCTGTCAATTATGTTATGGGCGGAGTCCCACTCATGGCGATCTGGTCGAATTGGGAGAAGCTGTAGGTATTATTGCAGGTCAATCAATTGGGGAGCCGGGGACTCAACTAACATTAAGAACTTTTCATACTGGTGGAGTATTCACAGGGGGTACTGCCGACCTTGTACGATCCCCCTCGAATGGAAAAATCCAATTCAATGAGAACTTGGTTCACCCCACACGTACCCGTCATGGGCAACCTGCTTTTCTATGCTATATAGACTTGCGTGTAACTATTCAGAGTCAAGATATTCTACATAGTGTGAATATTCCCTTAAAAAGCCTTATTCTAGTGCAAAATGATCAATATGTAGAATCCGAACAAGTAATTGCGGAGATTCGTGCCGGAACATCCACTTTACATTTTAAAGAAAAGGTACAAAAGCATATTTATTCCGAATCAGACGGGGAAATGCACTGGAGTACTGATGTTTCCCATGCGCCCGAATATCAATATGGTAATCTTCGTCGATTACCAAAAACAAGCCATTTATGGATATTGTCAGTAAGTATGTGCAGATCCAGTATAGCATCCTTTTCGCTGCACAAGGATCAAGATCAAATGAATACTTATTCTTTTTCTCTTGACGAAAGATATATCTTTGACCTCTCAATGGCTAATGATCAAGTAAGCCATAGACTGTTGGATACTTTTGGTAAAAAAGATAAGGAAATTCTTGATTATTTAACGCCAGATCGAATCGTGTCCAACAATCATTGGAATTTTGTCTATCCTTCTATTTTTCAAGATAATTCGGATTTGTTGGCGAAAAAGCGAAGAAATAGGTTCGTCATTCCATTACAATATCATCAAGAACAAGAAAAAGAGCTAATATCCTGTTTGGGGATTTCGATTGAAATACCCTTTATGGGTGTTTTACGTAGAAATACTATTTTTGCTTTTTTTGACGATCCAGGATACAGAAAAGATAAAAGGGGTTCAGGAATTGTTAAATTTCGATATAGGACCCTAGAGGAAGAATATAGGACCCTAGAGGAAGAGTATCGGACCCGAGAGGAAGAGTATAGGACTCTAGAGGAAAACTCAGAGGACGAATATGAGAGCCCAGAGAACGAATATAGGACTCTAGAAGCCGAATATGAAACCCTAGAAGACGAATATAGGACTCTAGAAGCCGAATATGAAACCCTAGAAGATGAATACGGGATCCTAGAGGCCGAATATAGGACTCTAGAAAAAGACTCAGAAGAAGAATATGGGAACCCCGAGAACGAATATAAAACTCGAGAGGACGAATATGGAACTCTAGAGGAAGAAGAATATGGGAGCCGTGAAGATGGCTCAGAGAACGAATATGGGGCTTTAGAAGAAGAATCAGAGGAAGACTCAGAGGAAGAATATGGGAGCCCAGAGGAAGATTCTATCTTAAAAAAAGAGGGTTTTATTGAGCATCGAGGAACAAAAGAATTTAGTCTAAAATACCAAAAAGAAGTAGATCGGTTTTTTTTCATTCTTCAAGAACTGCATATCTTGCCGAGATCCTCATCCCTAAAGGTACTTGACAATAGTATTATTGGAGTGGATACACAACTCACAAAAAATACAAGAAGTCGACTAGGTGGATTGGTCCGAGTTAAGAGAAAAAAAAGCCATACGGAACTAAAAATCTTTTCCGGAGATATTCATTTTCCTGAAGAGGCGGATAAGATATTAGGCGCCAGTTTGATACCACCAGAAAGAGAAAAAAAAGATTCTAAGGACTCAAAAAAAAGAAAAAATTGGGTTTATGTTCAACGAAAAAAAATTCTTAAAAGCAAGGAAAAGTATTTTGTTTCAGTTCGACCTGCAGTCGCATATGAAATGGACGAAGGGAGAAATCTAGCAAGACTTTTCCCGCAAGATCTCCTGCAAGAAGAGGATAATCTCCAACTTCGACTTGTCAATTTTATTTCTCATGAAAATAGCAAGTTAACTCAAAGAATTTATCACACGAATAGTCAATTCGTTCGAACTTGCTTGGTAGTGAATTGGGAACAAGAAGAAAAAGAGGGGGCTCGTGCTTCCCTTGTTGAGTTAAGAACAAATGATCTGATTCGCGATTTCCTAAGAATTGAGTTAGTCAAGTCCACTATTTCATATACAAGAAGAAGGTATGATAGGACAAGTGCAGGACCTATTCCCAATAATAGGTTAGATCGCAACAATACCAATTCTTTTTATTCCAAGGCGAAGATTCAATCACTTAGCCAACATCAAGAAGCTATTGGCACCTTGTTGAATCGAAATAAAGAATACCCATCTTTGATGATTTTGTCGGCATCCAACTGTTCTCAAATTGGTTTATTGAAGAATTCGAAATATCCCAGTGCGGTAAAAGAATCGAATCCTAGAATTCTTATTCGAGATATTTTTGGGCTCTTAGGCGCTATTGTACCTAGTATATCGAATTTTTCTTCATCTTACTATTTATTAACATATAATCAGATCTTGTTAAAAAAATACTTGTTCCTTGACAATTTGAAACAAACCTTCCAAGTATTTCAAGGGCTTAAATACTCTTTAATAGATGAAAATAAAAGGATGTCGAATTTCAACAGTAACATCATGTTGGATCCATTCCATTTGAATTGGCACTTTCTCCATCATGACTCATGGGAGGAAACATTAGCAATAATTCACCTTGGACAATTTATTTGCGAAAATGTATGTCTATTTAAATCGCACATAAAAAAATCTGGTCAAATTTTCATTGTTAATATGGACTCCTTTGTTATAAGAGCAGCTAAGCCTTATTTGGCTACTATAGGAGCAACTGTTCATGGTCATTATGGAAAAATCCTTTACAAAGGAGATAGGTTAGTTACCTTTATATATGAAAAATCGAGATCTAGTGATATAACGCAAGGTCTTCCAAAAGTAGAACAAATATTCGAAGCGCGTTCAATTGATTCACTATCGCCGAATCTCGAAAGGAGAATTGAGGATTGGAATGAGCGTATACCAAGAATTCTTGGGGTTCCCTGGGGATTCTTGATTGGAGCTGAGCTAACCATCGCCCAAAGTCGTATCTCTTTGGTTAATAAGATCCAAAAGGTTTATCGATCCCAAGGGGTACAGATCCATAATAGACATATAGAGATTATTATACGCCAAGTAACATCAAAAGTACGAGTTTCCGAAGATGGAATGTCTAATGTTTTTTTACCAGGGGAATTAATAGGACTATTGCGAGCGGAACGAGCAGGGCGAGCTTTGGATGAATCGATCTATTATCGGGCAATCTTATTGGGAATAACAAGGGCTTCCCTGAATACCCAAAGTTTCATATCTGAAGCAAGTTTTCAAGAAACTGCTCGAGTTTTAGCAAAAGCTGCCCTACGAGGTCGTATTGATTGGTTGAAAGGCCTGAAAGAAAATGTAGTTCTGGGGGGAATTATCCCTGTTGGTACCGGATTCCAAAAATTTGTGCATCGTTTCCCACAAGACAAGAACCTTTATTTGGAAATTAAAAAAAAAAATCTATTCACGTCGGAAATGAGAGACATTTTGTTTCTCCATACAGAACTAGTTTCTTCTGATTCTGACGTAACAAACAATTTCTATGAGACATCAGAACCTCCATTTACTCCCATTTATACGATTTAAGGATATATAAAGCATATAAAGCAGATTTTTTTACTTTAATTGAAACTAGACTTTAATTGAAACTAGACTTTTGACCTTAGAATGCTAACAGGTCTGATTTTAGATTTTGTATTTTTTTATTTTACTAAATAAAAGAAGTCAGTTAATTTATTAAGGCTGTCTTTATATCATGTATCAATGCCCAATTCTGAGTAGAAGGTTCCATCGGAACAATTATTATTTATTTCAAGATATTTCGGCTCTTTCTTAATCTTCAAAAATAAATCAATTCCATAATGGTAAGACGAAAAAAAGAAAAAAAAAAGGAAGTGTGGAAAAAATGACAAGAAGATATTGGAACATCAATTTGAAAGAGATGATAGAAGCGGGAGTTCATTTTGGTCATGGTATTAAGAAATGGAATCCTAAAATGGCCCCTTACATCTCAGCAAAGCGTAAAGGTACTCATATTACAAATCTCGCTAGAACGGCTCGTTTTTTATCAGAAGCTTGCGATTTAGTTTTTGATGCAGCAAGTCAGGGAAAAAGCTTCTTAATTGTTGGTACCAAAAAAAGAGCAGCAGATTTAGTAGCATCGGCTGCAATAAGGTCTCGTTGTCATTATGTTAATAAAAAGTGGTTCAGTGGTATGTTAACGAATTGGTCGATTACCAAAACTAGACTTTCTCAATTTAGAGACTTAAGAGCGGAAGAAAAGATGGGAAAATTCCACCATCTCCCAAAAAGAGATGTGGCAATCTTAAAGAGAAAATTATCTACCTTGCAAAGATATCTTGGCGGGATTAAATATATGACGAGGTTGCCTGACATTGTGATCGTCCTTGATCAGCAAAAAGAGTATATAGCTCTTCGGGAATGCGCCATTTTGGGGATTCCTACTATTTCTTTAGTCGATACAAATTGTGACCCAGATCTCGCGAATATATCGATTCCTGCCAACGATGACACTATGACTTCAATTCGATTGATTCTTAACAAATTAGTATTTGCAATTTGTGAGGGCCGTTCTCTCTATATAAGAAATCATTGATTAAGATTAAGAAGAATAGTGAATTCTTAAGCAACTACGTAGATTTATGGGATCAGTTACTATTTTTTTTGTTTTGCATATATAAAAGAAGGGGAATATTGATATATATTAGAGGGTATTGATATATATTATCATTTGATGTGATTTCTTGGTATCCTAAATATAAGATTAATACTTCAAGTTGCTGAGTTGAGAAAGAGATGGTTGAATCAAAAGAATTCCTTTTTTGAAGTTCAATTTTTATCAGAGGACAATATGAATATTACACCATGTTCCATTAAAACACTCAAGGGGTTGTATGATATATCAGGCGTAGAAGTAGGCCAACACTTCTATTGGCAAATAGGAGGTTTCCAAATTCATGCCCAAGTACTCATCACCTCTTGGGTCGTAATTACTATCTTGCTGGGTTCAGTTATCATAGCTGTTCGGAATCCACAAACCATCCCAACCGACGGTCAGAATTTCTTCGAATATGTCCTTGAGTTTATTCGAGATTTGAGCAAAACTCAGATTGGAGAAGAATATGGTCCCTGGGTTCCCTTTATTGGAACTATGTTCCTTTTTATTTTTGTTTCGAATTGGTCGGGTGCTCTTTTACCTTGGAAAATTATAGAGTTACCCCATGGGGAATTAGCTGCGCCCACGAATGATATAAATACTACTGTTGCTTTAGCTTTACTCACATCAGCGGCATATTTTTATGCGGGTCTTAGCAAAAAAGGATTGAGTTATTTTGAGAAATATATTAAACCAACCCCAATCCTTTTACCAATTAACATCCTAGAAGATTTCACAAAACCATTATCGCTTAGTTTTCGACTTTTCGGAAATATATTGGCGGATGAATTAGTCGTTGTTGTTCTTGTTTCTTTAGTCCCCTTAGTAGTCCCTATACCGGTCATGTTTCTTGGATTATTTACAAGCGGTATTCAAGCTCTTATTTTTGCAACGTTAGCCGCAGCCTATATAGGTGAATCCATGGAAGGTCATCATTGAATTGACTAATTTTCAAAATAGTCTTTTTTTTTAGCTTAGCCCAATTCATGCATGGTTGCAGATAATCCTCCTGGTTAGAAAACTAACTAGTTCAAAATGCGTATGAATATATAACCTAGAGTTGTAGGAGAGAGAATAGACTATATTACGGAATTGTTAAATTATATATGCATTCAGGGGGAGCGAAATCCGGTTAGATCTATATCCTTAATGTCTATAAGACCGTCATCTTTTGTGCGGCTTTCTAAGAAATGATTTTGGATTCAATAGAAAATAAAAAAATATGCAAACAAAATAGAAGAAACAAATGTATATAGGATTTTTTTTATTTCTAAGTTAGATTAGATTCATTATCTAATCCCATATATAGAATTCCGGAATTGGATTCCATATCCAGTTCTATGCAGCATATTGTTATCAATTGTATATCTTGATTTGATTCCTATTGGATTTGGATTAGTTCGATTTCAATAGGGGTTCTTCCTGTATTTCGTCTTTTATTATGGATTAGAGGAAGGGAAAAAATGGGAACTCAAGGATATCGAAGAGTAAAAAAAAAAATGAAATGAAGGGGTGGTTGGTTGGAAAGAAAGAGAAATAGAATAATGAAAAGCATATGGATTTACACAAACCTCTAATGATTAGAAATTAAAAACGAGACCTCGAAGTAGTTCGGACGATTTAGATTATCATTTCAATTTGCACTTTTAGTTACTTCTACCCAATAGAGCTTAGAAGTTAAAAGTAATAATTTCTTGGTTGATTGTATCCTTAACCATTTTTTTTTTTTTTTGACACGAGGAACTCACCATGAATCCACTAATTGCTGCTGCTTCCGTTATTGCTGCTGGATTGGCTGTAGGGCTTGCTTCTATTGGGCCTGGAGTTGGTCAAGGTACTGCTGCAGGACAAGCTGTAGAGGGTATTGCGAGACAGCCAGAAGCAGAAGGGAAAATACGAGGTACTTTATTGCTTAGTCTAGCTTTTATGGAAGCTTTAACAATTTATGGACTGGTTGTGGCACTAGCGCTTTTATTTGCGAACCCTTTTGTTTAATCCTAAAAAAGAAAATAAGTCCTTTAGATTAGATACTTTTTTCTTTTTTTAATAAAAAAGGAGATCTTTCACAGGTCAAACGAGACCTAAGACTTAATCTAAAAGAAATTATTAGATTGAATCTATTTGCATAAAAAAAATTGCATTAAAAAAACCGATAAAAAAAGGGCGAGCGAAGTAAGTGATCGAAAAACTTTCTTCTTTGTTCGTCCTATCTATAAGAGGAGAGCATATGAAAAATGTAACCCATTCTTTTGTTTTTTTAGCTCACTGGCCATTCGCCGGGAGTTTTGGGCTTAATACCGATATTTTAGCAACAAATCTAATAAATCTAACTGTAGTAGTTGGCGTATTGATTTTTTTTGGAAAGGGAGTGTGTGCGAGTTGTCTATTTCAAGAATAGATTGGATCTATCCGGCTGCACTTTAGTTTTTAGTATTTTTTGGGATAAATAAGAAAAGGTGCACGATCTCCACGAATTACTTCTGAATAACTTCAGAAATCATATGGAAGAACCATAGCATTTCGCGACTCATTGGTAAATTTACTTTGATTCTCTATAGACCAATAATGTGAGACCATTAACACGGTTAAAGCTAAACTGCTTGAAGTCCAGGCAAAAAGGGGTACTCTTTCTACAACTATATTAGTATCGAAATGCTTTATTAGTATCCAAATGGAAATAGCTAGTGTAGAATTTATCTGATATAGAACACTCATATCGATAAAATGATTTGAACTATTTACTAGAAGGGCACCCTGCCCTTTTTCCAATGCCGAATGGACGACCTGTGTATAAAAAAAAGAGAAATTTTTTGGATTTAAGGAAAGAAAAATAATTCTAGCAATTTTCATTTTCCATTTATTTACTTCGTTTTTCTTAATGAAATTGTTAACTAACAGAGCAAACACAAATTAAAGAAACAACTTTGCTGACCATGATAGATTTTTATCTAGTCGGAAGAGTCCTCTTAATATTTATCTAGTCTTATATACGTTTCGGTATATTGAAATACAAAGAGAAAAAAGAATAGAGGATAGGCTCATTACATAAAAAAAAGATATGGAAATAACCATAATACATAGCAAAAAAGAAAAAAAGGAGCGTGAGAGCCAAATGAATCGAAAGATTCATGTTTGGTTCGGGAAGAGATCATAAAAGTTGTAAACTTAATAGCAAGATAATCTACTTTCATTAAAAGATTTATTAGATAATCGAAAACAGAGGATCTTAAGTACTATTCGAAATTCGGAAGAATTGCGTAGAGGGACCCTTGAACAACTCGAAAAAGCTCGGCTTCGATTACAGAAAGTCGAACTAGAAGCAGATGAGTATCGGATGAATGGATACTCTGAGATAGAACGAGAAAAAGCAAATTTGATTAATGCTACTTCTATGAGTTTGGAACAATTAGAAAAGTCTAAAAATGAAACCCTTTATTATGAAAAACAAAGAGCGATGAATCAGGTCCGACAACGGGTTTTCCAACAAGCCGTACAAGGAGCTCTAGGAACTCTGAATAGTTGTTTGAATACCGAGTTACATTTCCGTACGATTCGTGCTAATATTGGCATTCTAGGGGCCATAGAATGGAAGAGATAATTTAAATTTATTAGGCCTTGAACTTCTACTTTCGTTTAGAATTTAGGCATTATTTTTCCCCTTGCTTCCTAAAAAAAAAGATTCAAGAAACACTAATGGCAACCCTTCGAGTCGACGAAATTCATAAAATTCTCCGCGAACGTATTGAACAATATAATAGGAAAGTAGGAATTGAGAATATCGGTCGCGTAGTTCAAGTGGGGGATGGGATTGCTCGTATTATAGGTCTTGGTGAAATAATGTCAGGTGAATTAGTCGAATTTGCAGAAGGGACTAGAGGTATTGCTCTGAATTTGGAATCCAAAAATGTTGGGATTGTATTAATGGGCGATGGGTTGATGATACAAGAGGGAAGTTTTGTAAAAGCAACAGGAAGAATTGCTCAGATCCCTGTGAGCGAGGCTTACTTGGGTCGTGTTATAAATGCTCTTGCTAAACCTATTGATGGGAGAGGCGAAATTGTCGCTTCGGAATCTCGCTTAATTGAATCTCCTGCTCCGGGTATAATTTCCAGGCGTTCAGTGTATGAACCCCTTCAAACAGGGCTTATTGCTATCGATTCGATGATCCCCATAGGGCGCGGTCAGCGAGAGTTAATTATTGGGGACAGACAGACTGGCAAAACAGCAGTAG